CATAGCTTCGCGTGCTTTTCAATCGATAATGGGACCGAAGACCAAAGGCCGCGGGTCTATATTCTTTTTTTTTTTGCCGCTGCAGTCGGCCTCGGTCTTCGTGAACTCACCAAATGCTTCCGCGTTCTTCTACGCCACTAACCCTTGAGCGGCCTTTTTCGTTTTATTCCCAGCCTTTTGGACCTAGAGTCAACGAGGGCGCGAAGCGCCGCGTTTGATTCGATATGCTTACTAGCATATCGAATCCAGGGCTTATAGTTTAATGGGTTCAAACGCACCGCTCATAACGGTGATATTGTAGGTTCGAGTCCTACTAAGCCTAGATTCTAGAAAACCAGAGAAAGAAAATTGGACTGAAATGGATGCGCGCGCCTGCGGCGCCCTCGAATACCCAAAATAGTTAATAGATTTTTTTGCTCCGCAGGTCATTGTTGTCTTTTTCCCATTTCTCATCATTAAATTACATAATGATAAAAAAAAATATATATATATTTTTGGGGGTGTATAGCTTAATTGGTAGAGCATTAGGCTTTTAACTTAATGGTCGCAGGTTCAAGTCCTGCTATACCCAAATGTTTTTCTAGAAGTTCCCCTGGCAGTTCATATGCACATCAAAATAGACATTGCACGTTGGCTCGTCTAGTACGAGTCATTACGTGAAACTCAAATCTATATCTATTTTTTTATGTCTCTAGAAAAAGAACCGCGCCTTCGGCTTATAATCTAAGCTCAGATAGTGAAAAACGCAAAGAGAGAAATTACAAGAAGATTTGTTGGCTTAGATTGGGCGAAGGCGCGAAGCGCAGCTTGTCCTTTTAGGATGCGGCTTTGAAAAGAGAGAAGTGTTGTAGGTGTTACCAACTACTATTCCTATTTCATTTCTCTTCATGTGAACAATCTGCGCTTCGCGCCTGACCATAGTCAAAAGTAGGGGTCGGAGTCGTTTGATAGCAACTCTGAATAACAGTATAGATATAGATATCTTCCTATTTAGCTCCCGCAAATTCATGTCCTATCTAGGATTTTTCCATCAAGAGCGGATTCTCGTTCTTTTCGAGTCCCGCCAGTAATCTACGTCACCGTCAGCATTAATTATCTATCTGTCTCTTTCATCAATTATCTAAATTATGCCAACCTATCTTATAAAACCCGGCCCGGCGATATAGTCAATACTGGCGACACGATTAAGAAGCAGTGCTCTTCATTTCTAGTATTTTTTCTTTATACTATTTTTTCTTTCATTGGCCATTTATTAAAAATTTTCTGTAGTTTTTGCTCGGCCCTGGTTTTTTTGTTGAAGCGAGTAGTAATTTCTGCTGTTTGTTGGACAGCTTATTGGTTCTACGCTCTTTCATGCACTGTATGCGGAGTGCTCCTTGAATAAGAACGAATACGTCAGAAGCATTGGCAACCTATACATTATTGCCATAACTGTTCGCTTTGCTCCTCGTTATTTAATCGTCTTCTTTTTCCTCAGCATAACAAATTGAGTTGCCCTATTCGTTTTGTCATGGAGTACATGGATTCCATAAAATGAAGAAAACGTTTTGGCGGCCACGCCTTCGGCCCTTGTTGAATATCTGGCATTGATGTGGGGCTCCGCCCCCCCAATGGAGAGGGCAGAGCGGGTAAGTGCTTAAGTGGCACCATCTGCTAAGACGTCTAAATGCTTTCCTTGATAACCGGAAGTTCTGAAAAAGTGTGAAATGCCGGAGGGCTTTTGACCATCCATTCAAGTGTCGTTGAATTCTGTTCAACAGCCCAAGGACTTGAAGCACACTTGTTTTCACTGGTTGGGGTGGAAAAAACCACTACAAAGAAACACAAAATTCCTACTACAGAAACATACGAGCCGAAACTACTAAAGGCATTCCATCCAGCGTAAGCATCTGGATAATCTGGAATGCGACGTGGCATACCTGCAAGACCTAAAAAATGCATAGGAAAGAAAGTCAAGTTCACGCCGAAGAAAGTGATCCAAAAATGAATTTGACCTAAAGTCTCTGGATATTGAAGACCAGTTATTTTCCCTATCCAATAGTAGAATCCTGCAAATGAAGCAAAAACAGCTCCCATAGAAAGAACATAATGGAAATGTGCAACCACATAATAAGTATCATGTAGAGCAATGTCCAGCCCAGAATTGGCCAATACTATTCCAGTAAGAGTAGAGTAGGTGCCCTTACTCGGGTGGGGCCAATTTTGGATTTCCTTTGCGCCTCTAGTGCACCTCTCTCGTAACCGTACATGATAGTTTCCCCATCATACGGCTTGCACGCGCGTCTAATTCTTTTACGACTTGGCACGGGTTTTATAGCCTGTACCGACGTGTCGAACGAGGCTGCGATTGCCTCTCCGGTTTCTTCCTTTTCCTTCTGAGTTCCTTTTATTGGGGAGAGAGAGTTCGAAGAAGTCTTTTTTTTTCTATGTTGTTATTTGATGACATGTCATTTTGTCCTCACTCTTTCTTGTATGTGAAGCTAGCTGATGACAAAATGAATGTATAGCAGTCGAAGAAGTATTTTTCGTGGTCGGCTCTCCCATGCTCGAGCTTGGCAAGTGTAGCCAGAGAATAACGCGGCAGCAAGGTCGCAACATATATATTGCTGCGCCCCTTCAACAACTTTTTCAGTTTCATGAGCTTTTAGTCTGGGCAGCATCTCGTTTATCTGTGAGATGTTCTTGTCGAGTTGGCTCAACTTGCGCTGCTATTGTTGTGTCCTCTCCATTGGCCCGGATTCGTTGACTAGGCATTTGGTATCGTCCAGTATAGATCTGCCGCGTAGCTTTTTGAGAAAAGGCGTAGCGGGACCAAGCTTTTTGGTTGGGGTTTTCCAACATGCTTGTGTGCTCTTCTTGTCCTGGTTTGGACCTCCATTACTGCAGAACACCAGGAAGTAAGTAACCTCTGACCTAATTCCGGGTTCCTTTTCCCGGAAAATGATGTCGATATATCACTTCTGGAGAAGCCTGCGGCCTCCTGTTTTAATCCGTCCCATTGTAGTTGTAAGGCGTCTGCTTTTTTTAGTATGACTAGGGTGCGAACACAGCAGTTCCTGATGACGAGTTTCATTTCATTCGTTAATTGGTAGAACTTATCGACGAACGAATAGTAGTTGCATATTCCTCTTAGGATTCAGCCTTTGTAGTCCTCTCGTATTTCGCTCAACGCGCCAACGAAACGAATCGTATAAGTCTCCTATCTCTTTTTCAACAGGTTTACCAAAATGAAATGGTCGATGTTGCCGTAGTATTTTGTTCTATGCCCTTTCAGAGCTCAGTGGTGCTTTTGCGGTCCGGTTCCGATGACACCGTGGGCTAAATAAATGCAAGGGTCGAAGACCTTGATAGGGGCACCGGTTTGTAAATAACTGCTATATACTATTCCAGAATGATCTTTTCTTTAGAGGGCCACTGTAGGCTGCGGCGGGCGTTCGCCTCCCTCGAAGCGCCTCATACCTTGTTGAAATCGGAAGCGTTCTGAGCGAAGTTGTTTATTTTTCTTCTGCTGACGTTTACTATTTTGCCGTCAAGGGCCGGCGTACTTCGCCCCAGGATGAACTAAAACATTTGTATGCCAACTCGGTCAGGTCTCCTTGAAATAGAAATCTGCAAGGGTTAAGGTTGTTGTTAAGGTTGCCTTTGTCGTTGTTAAGAATGGAATGCAGTTCTTTCGCTATCAGGTTAGTCATCCGCCTGACTAGTGAAGTCCTCACACGCCTGTGCGCCTGGCCCGCGTAGCAAGGGTATAGCAAAAAGATTTTTCCAAACCTCATTTGTCGAGGGCCTCCTCAGCAAAGTGAAGTGGTGGGTCACCTGCTGTCCCGTGCTTGACAGAAATGGCGTCATCCGATTAGGTGTTGGGATTGGGAACCTTAAGTCCTTCATAGCAGGCGAGGCTTACTTGAGCCTTGAATTGCTTGCACCCTACTGCTATTTGGCCACGTACGAGATTTTCGAGAGAGTTGACGCGTTGACCCGGTAGGGGGTCCACCGGGTTCGCCTCCCGTTAGTGCAAATCACCTCGTTGTTTTTGGTTCCCTCCGTTGCCTTTTTAGGGTACCACCTTTCGGAAGCCCCCGAAGGAGGGGTTTTTTCACCCTACTCATCTTTGCTTCTGGGGTCTCCCCTACACGTCAACTGGAGAGAGAATACGTCCGTCTGTCGCCATTTCTGGGGTTATGGTGAAGTAAACGTCATCCATTCCGATTAGCACGTCGCACCCCCCTACAGTAAACAAAAAGATAGATCCTACAGCAAATAACATGGGTGTTTTGTATTGTATTGAACCTCCCCACATGGTAGCAATCCAACTAAAAATTTTTATTCCAGTAGGCACGGCAATGATCATGGTAGCCGCAGTGAAGTAAGCACGTGTATCAACATCCAAGCCTACGGTAAACATGTGGTGCGCCCACACAATAAATCCAAGAACTCCAATACTGATTAAGGCATAAACCATGCCTAGATAACCAAATACGGGTTTTCTTGAAAAGGTAGAAACGATATGACTAATGATACCGAATCCTGGCAAGATTAGAATATAGACCTCAGGATCGGGATAGATTTTGCCGTTCCCAGCAGAGCCCCCCACAGAACCCAGCGAGCTCCTCTCAAAGCACTGGGCTCTTCGCGGAATATGCCCATAACTTATGTAGTCCAAGTCCATCCTCAAGCATGTTCTGTAACAAGACACCACGAGTGCACAAGGGATTTGTGCAACAAATTACCATCACCAGGCACTTCCGAGTTCTTATAAAAAGGCCGCAGGTCATGAATCTCTAAATTAGAGCTAGTCAAATAACCTAAGCCTTGATTGCATACGGGACATATACCTTTTTGGCGGATGAATAGCTTGCTAAATTCGTTACCTTTCCCGTCCACCAAAATTTCCCGATAGCTTTGAATCCGAAGATTCCATTCATCAAAGGGGGCTGAATCTATGAAAGGATTACCTAGATCACGAGATGCTCGAAACATATGAGCAGGAACTTCTTTTACCATAGACGCAAGGAGTGTTATCCATATCACGTCAGCACAATGGCGTTTGGCATCTACACTGGGCTCGGTCCAAGTAGCATGGAAATCCCAAAGTCTGCCACGGGGAGAGGGCACCCCCTGGTAGAATCGGGAAACCAGTCTGGGTCGAGGAGTTTTAGAGAATTTACGATGTAAATATCGCCAGCTTCTATGCCAGATCCAGTGATCCAGCAGACTGAAGGTATGAAGAAAGTTGCCAATTCCAAAGTAGTTGCCCCAACCATGAAGAATTGGGTTTACCAATTTGATCATCTGGTAAGGAGAGAAATCTATATTTTCAGAAAAGACATTTTTTATTTTCCATTTCAGCGACATTATTCTATTAGGATTAGGATACACGTAGAGGCCCCCACGAGTGAAATTCTTCCCCACCTTCCATGAGGAGGTAATTTGGCTAGAAGAGCGAGCCCTATCGATATTATGGAATATGAAGCCGATAAAATGAAGTCTCTCTCCGATCTTCCACGGGAATATGCGGGTTTTTTCTGACGACAATTGAAGGCCACGTTCCGCCAGGAAACTTTTTGCTTTTTCAAAAAGTCGTTCCACTAATGTCTCATCATTGGTAATAATGACAAAGTCATCAGCATACCTGATAAGGCGGACTGATTCTGTTTTTCGGGTCTGGTTGAAAAGATAACTATGGCCTTTTCTTTGCATCCATTCTGTCCTTTCAGGATCAGCCATAGTAGTCCGGTGTCCGCCAGTTATTTTCCTTTCTAGCCCATCCAGGGCAAAGTTCGCGATTAAAGGACTTATGACACCGCGGAACGAGACTTCAAGTTCCCCTTGATATTCAATTGGACTCTTAAGCCATTCCTCGAGTACAATTTCTGTACTACTAGGCATGGGAAAATTATCTAAGGTCCATCGATGAAATATTCGGCCGAGGAAGCCTTTTATATCAGCATCAATTACCCATTTGGAAACAAAATTTTTACTATTTTGTTCCATTCTCTTGTCGTTCACTTCGCGTACTCTTTGCCTTCCCGTGTCTAGTATGTAAGCAATTTCACCTACCGCCATGTGTGCACATTTTCCCCTTCGAGATCCGAAGCTATATTTGTCAGCAAAGGGTTCTGTTACAGGTTCAATAGCTAGTTTGAACAAGTGCTGGACGGTCCTGTCAAATATTGTGGGTATTCTTAGCAGCCTTTCACCATTTTTTGGTTCGAAAATGGAAACATGGCGAACGGGTGAGCTCTTGTAGTTCTTTAGATTGATCCGAAAGATACGACGAACTAGACCGATTCGGGAAGAAGCTTCTAGTATTTTACCATCGACTCCCGGAGTTCTACTTCCGGAAGTATAATAGAAATTATCTACGGCAATTATTCGAGAGGTTAATTGAGTACAGATTTCAAGCATGCAGTCTTTCAAAAATGGGTTTCTGAGTCCCAGGGAAGCTGCTAAAAGAGAGAGGATCCTTTGTTGGTTCTTTACTAATTTATGAATAGCCGTAAATTTCTTTCCCAACATGGGCCACCGACCCTCGTTTATGATGACCGCGGCTTTCCTGGCGATAATCCGTGATTTTTTTCGGGTCTCCTTCCATTCAGCGAAGAGACTGTCTGGAGATCCTGAGCCATTAGAGAAGCCACGTCTCTCTTTCCACGTCAAACGTTTCAGCATTACCCACATGTTATTGTGTATAGCCTTACGTCTCATCTCACCCTGTGATAGCATCATCGACTTGGATATATCAACAATGTCCAGTTGAATGGAAATGCCAATTTCGGCTCTTGAAAAAGGTTCCACCACAGGGGCAACGCTACCAATAGAATATCTGTCTTTTCGAAAGATGGTGGGTCTCGAGTGGTCCGCCCGGGCAAGGGCCGAAGGCTTCTTGCACGCAACGTGTGGAATCTTACCCTCGAAAGAAAGGAGGGCACACTCCAACCCCAAAAGATCCCTACTATTACCGGGGTCTAACCTAAAAGAGTTTGAAACTGAAACAAGAGAAAAAGGGCCTTTTTTTCTTTTTCTGGCACCATCCTCTACCTTTCTCATGACATCGACTCCCAAACATCCCACCTCATTGCCAGTTATCTGCATTCCAGGCAGATAGTTGATTTGAGGCACAGAACAGCTGTGCTCGCTTAGGTAGCGCTGTAAGGGCAGCGTACCACCTTTTCTATTGGCGCAATCGCGCCCATGACCAAAAAACCAAAAGAGATGCTGGTATAATATTGGATCTCCTCCTCCTGCAGGATCAAAAAAGGTTGTATTAAAGTTCCTATCAGTTAATAACATGGTAATTGCCAATCTATTCACACACTTTTGGTCAGTGGAGCACAATAAAAATCGATTTTTTTCATGCCGTTGTGGTGCAGTTTGGACTATATCTTCATCTTTTCCTAATCATACCCGCTTTGATGCGCACAATACCCTTTTTTTTAGCCCGCATGGACCACGAGGCCAAAGGATTTGCAAACACTAGGATCATGCACCCATCACTTCAAATCAAGCCGGCCAAATAGGCATCAAGCTTTTGTTTGCCTGGATGGCAAAAGTAGGTTTGACCAGAGATGTTTGGCGTATAGTCTCTGAGGGCGAACCATCATGGTTCGTTCCCTGCTGATCGTCGTTGCAGAGTTCCCAGCATATAGTCAAATTCGACCAAGACATCGCTGCCTTGTCAGGCGCAAATACACCTGCCAATACTGGAAGAGATAATAAAGGTAGGAATGCTGTCACTAATACGGACCATACGAATAGGGGTAATCTATGCATGGTCATTCCTGGCCCACGCATGTTGAAAATAGATAGGGGTCAGTCTATGCTGCCCTCCGAACCATACATGACAATTTTTTGTCATACAGCTCTCACTCGGAAAACTTCAATTGCTGAGATTCTTGTATCAGGTGCGTCTCGAAGGATGTGTTGCTTAATAGGGGCCTAGGACTGATAGTATGATATTATCTGCATTTCCTAGCTTCTTTGCATGATACGCTTCGCGGTGAGCTTTATATAATGGAATCTGCTTTCGTTTATATGCTCTGGGCAACCGGGTAACCTTAGTTTCTTATTCGAATCTCTACTTAAACGTCTAAAACAGTCTTTACATGATTTATTTCCATATTCCTATCACCGCAGATGGCACAAATCCAACCTAACCCAGACTCGTAAAATTTTTCGGTCTACTAAACCTGCATAACCTAATTTGGAGTAGCTGTTTACCTTGTAATCATGTAGAACCTTATAGTTATTTGGAATCGTCAGGCTACTCTAAGTATTCAGGCATTGAAGCTTAGCTCCAATTTTATTGAACCCAGTTCGGAACTTCGATTTGAAAGCCGGCTTTGGATGAGTGAACTAAGAACCATATCACTTTTTGCAGATTTCTTTCATCAACCACACCACAATAATTAGAATTGGGCGGTCCTATTAATTTAATTAGGTCAGGATGGATATCTGGATGTGATAGTCTTATCTTTTGATACCTTTGGCGCAGATTAATTTATGATTCAGCCTTTGCGTATACGTATCTGCGAGTTCGAAAAACCAGTTCCCATGCAATCTATAAGGGGTTGGACCATCTGAACCTTTTTCCGCAAAGCCGAGAAAGCCGGTTTTACGAGTAATGTCCCCAGGCTTACCTTGGATACTTTCATAGCAGGAAACCAGAAATTTAGGATCCGATAGAATTATTCCCAGTCCATTATAGCGTCCCTGGTTATTTTTACAATTGTTTACTATCTTATTAGCATATGTACGGGCGTCGCTTTGTTAACCATTCTTCTGATTTCTTCGAAGAGGCCTGCAAGAGTAACTTTCTTTGCCCGAAACAGATGAAAAAGAACTATGGATCGTTTTCTGACTAGTCACCTTTGTGTTCTGGCTGGGTGGGTTTCCCTCCCCTTGCTACTATGAGACCTCTGAGCCCGCGCATCATTTGTCGGATGATGTGAAGCGGTTACTTCCCGTGGTTGCCCCATCTTTGTGTTTTCCTCTTGACCTTCGTCAAGGCCTTCAGTAGTTTAAGGTCCTTGCGCACTTGCTTGATTGCTCAGGCCGGTTCCCATGTTAGAATCACCCGTGGCTGTCCAACAACTATGACCGTTCACTACATCAGTCAAAGCTTTCGCCCGGATTGGTATCGGTTCCCGGGTTACTCTACCACACATATACCGACGTATTCTGCCTGGAATATGTAGCCTTTTCAAGGCAGTGAGTGCGTATCAAGTTGGTTAACCTAACCCTTACTACCCTGCTTAAAGGATACCACCAAGGAGGGCAGTCCCCTTTGGCCTCCCCATCGACCAACTGCTCGCAAACATGATGGATTATTGACCCAAAATGCCGCATTGGCCTGCTGCATGTATTTCTTTGAAAGAGTCAGACATACATGTAGGAATATGGATATTAGTCCTCACTGAAAACGAGCCTCGCACAGCGCACTAGTGATGAAATTGATAGAACCTAAAATAGAGGAAACACCTGATAAATGGAGACTAAAAATGGCTAAATCCACAGATCCTCCAGAATGACTGGTTATACCACTTAACGGCGGATAAACCGTCCATCCGGTACCAGCGCCCACTTCTACCAGAGCAGAACTTAAGAGAAGTAACAGTGACGGTGGTAACAACCAAAAACTAATGTTATTTAATCGTGGAAATGCCATATCAGGTGCACCTATAAGAATCGGAACGAACCAATTACCAAATCCACCTATCATCGCAGGCATGACCATAAAGAAGATCATTAAAAAAGCGTGAGCTGTTATTAACACATTATAAAGTTGATGATTTCCACCAAGAATTTGATTGCCAGGCTGTGCTAATTCCATACGAATTAGTACCGAAAAGCATGTACCCATAACTCCAGCAATGGCACCAAAAATGCAATATAGAGTCCCTATATCTTTGTGGTTCGTGGAAAACAGCCATCTTTGTGCAAAATTGTTCATTTCAGAACTCCATCTTTCAATAATACCATGCTTTGTTGAACTAGTTTCGATTGATGTTTTCGCAATTTAGAAAAGCGAAATTCGTCACAAACTGTTTCGCGAAAACAGGTGACTATCTTCTCTTGTAAACTGCTGCGAGAATGCTCTTGAATAGCTAATAGTGTTTTCAACTTTTGCTCCACTTGTTGGCATAACACAGCTTGCACTGTCTGTTTGCACTTAGGTGCGCAGCGCGTAAGCAGATCCTTTATACAAGATTCTCCAATCATTTGCGTACTTGAACGCAAACTTATACTACGTAATTCATGCTGTTTCTTCAACTCGGACAACAGAGCTTCTTGAGAACTCATCAATTGCTGTAGCTCTGAAAGAAGAGCTTCGCTTCGCGCATCAGAAGTAGCTTTTAAAATTTCACCAAAGGTTTTTTGACTAAATATAACAAAACCTACAAAACTTAAAGCTACAATAATTTCTTCATTATAAATTAAGATTTGTTTTGAACTTAAAACACTAAAAATTAAAATAGCGAATATAATAAATTCACGCATTCGTATTTTTCTTTTTTCTTGGTCCGTTCTTGATATTCATTAGGGTGTTCCTTTGTCCGCGTAAAACATAGATTTTGTTAAGAGCTGTGGTTCGACGTGACGCTAAGGGAGTTATATGATAAGTAGAGGGACTCATAATTGAAAGTGCGTTTTTTTTTATCACTTGTGAGACACTAATTTCTCCTAAGGAACATACATAAGATTTATTCAGTCGTTTTAATTGATTAGCATTTAAGCTTTTTACCATTTCGTTACACCACTTGGATGCTCCAGATACACCCGAGTACAGATAGGATATACTGGTATCAAAGCATTCTTTGAAAACAACATCCTGTTCAACACTGTAATCGCTCGGCTCTGTGCCTACATTCTGATGTGAAATCAGCTGTTTTCGTAATTTGAGAATGCGACTTATTTTGGGTAATCCATCATTATATAATAATACATAAAAGGCCATATAAAAGACACATAACCAAACAAATTGCGTCAAATAGGTAAATTGATCTAGTTGAGGCATTTTTTTTTTACTTTTTCTTTGCTGATCCAAATACTTTTATTGAATCACGAGAGAAGAAAACAAGTTTTCTTCTTTGAGCCCTTATTGAGCCCTTAATGGTAAAGCTCTTTAAGCAAAACCTACCAAACGGGCCGCAGATTTTCATGGAAAATTGAAGAAGGAAAAGTTGGTAAAGAAACTAGAGTCATGATTAAAATATATATATATATTTTGGTATTAGTATTCTACATAACGCGGAGCGAACACCACGATTGTTTCGGAGTCTGGACGAAAAAAAATATTTTTTAAGCTTATAGATAGATAGGTTAACTAAAAGCTACTAATATTTCCACTACTATCCATTCCATCATCGAGGTATCGAGTTTCCACATGGGCATATGGGGCAATGATAAATCGCTTGTAGTCACACTAATTGGTCATTTCCATGACATCCTTTCTTCAAACCCAGTTCCTTAGTTGCTCCGCGTTAACACACCAACAAAATTGAATTCCTTGCCCGGCCTTGATCTCTGAGTCTAGATACGTTATTTGTGGTGGATCGTTCCGTATTTTCATGCGTTTCCCCAGTGCGGGCTTGAGGCTTTGGGCCTAAGCGCTTTAAGCTTTGTTTGGTCTTTTGGGTCGTAAAGACCATAGGAATAAAACTCGAATTTTTCTTTTTTTCTTTTTCGGTCTTTTCATATTTATGAAAAACTGTGTCTTTTTTCGTGTCTTGCAAGTGTTTCCGCTTTGTGCCCAAACGCTTTACTCGTTTTTGACGCGGTTTTGCTGGCGAAGAATAATCTAGTTTGCCATCACCAATTTCTTTTACTACGATATTGCCAATTTTTGAGTTCATGTTCAAAATAGAGAAGATTCTCCATTGACTATGAAATACTTTTCGATTTCTGCGAAGACTCTTTGGAAGAAAAGCTATATGACCTGCGATTGCTACCGCATAACCTCCTTTGACTGAATTCAAAATAAACCCTTTGATCAAATTCCGGTCACTTCGCCAGATTCTAGTTAGTTCAGTCCAAACTAGTTTGCTTTTACATTTTCTTTCTAGAGGTTTTGACAAAAGCATTTTCGGTTCACCAAACACTTCCACATCTTCAATTCCCAAAATAAACCTCGTTTGCTTAGTGATTGGCACTCTTTTCAGCTCATGTTGGAAACAAATTATTGGAGTTTTCAGCCCCGTATCCACCAATATCATGCTTTGTCGTAATTTTTTAACTGAACATTGTATAGCGCTTCCGCGTAATGGATTCAAACTAGAATTATATTGGGGAAATAGTTGAGTAAAGCTCATGTTGCTTTTTTCTTTTTTTTAGTACTTATTTTCTAACCTGATTCATCTGCTTATAGAGGCTTTCAGACCACGCTGCGCTCTTATAATCAATTTCATGAGGAATGCAATTACATAGTAATTGCTAGAGAATGGGGCGAAATTCGGGCTGCTATCGTTGTGTCCTCTCACAGAGCCGTACATGATAGTTTTGTGTCATACGGCTTTTCGCCCGAAGCCATGAAAAAAAAAGTATAGATTTTTTTATGTTGATATCCTCCATTTTCTATCACCAGTTAGCCTATCTCGCGAAAAAGAGTCCGATACCGTCGCCGCGTGAATATACACGCGGCTCTTAGCGAATGAGGCCCAAGGGGCTGCGAAGACTGTGGCCTTTCATTCATTTTTTTTATACCGAAAATAGAAAAAATGGCTAAGTAACATAAAGGTAATGTATTGGATTGCAAATCCTAGAAAGATGGTTCAAATCCGTCCTTAGCCTACTTGAAATTCTACTGTTTCTCTACAAGTACTGCACTTTCTTATTTAAGGAAGGTCAAACCCTTGGATCAACCTCTATACTTACCCGCCATCTGCAACACAGACAGTGCAGGCGACAACCAGCTAAGCGCCCGCTGCCTTTTGGCAAGGCCTTGTTTCAAACTTCGAGGTTGCTCTTCATCGAAGATAAGAAGCAAGAGAAGTAAAATATATATCTATATATATTTTTTTGTGAAGCAGTCTCCGGAACGAAGCATGCTTTTGTCTAAAGCCACTGCAAGATTGATTTTCAGACCACTTTATTCTCTTAAGATCTGAACTCCTTAAAAATTCTTTAATAGAAAGCTTCACTCTATTGTGTTTAGAAGTGGATTTGAACCACTGACACAAGGATTTTCAGTCCTTTGCTCTAACCACCTGAGCTATCTAAACGGAAATAAAAAAAAGGAACTATGTACAATTCTAGTTTGTTGGTTATTCAAAAATTATTAAGTACAAATGCATATCTGGGCCATCGAATACCTACTTCCGATTTTCAAGGATATTTATACGGATTTAGAAATGAAATGGCTATTATTAATTTAGAAAAAACACTTATTTGTTTACGAAGGGCTTGTAATTTGATTGAATCTATTATTCGTGCAAAAGGCCATTTTTTATTAGTGAATACCGATCCAGAATATAATAAAATAGTTCGACAAATGGCAAAAAGAACCAATCAGAGCTATATCAATCATAAATGGATTGGAGGATTTTTGACCAATCGCAAACATATGAAAAATGTACAAAAACACTTTCAGAATTTTTCTGCGCATTCCAAATTTAAAGACGCCTCTATATCGTCGCCCTTCGATTTTTTTCCGCATTTCAGAAAGATGCAAAAATGTTTTGAAGGAATCATGACACACGATATTCCAGATTGTTTAGTAATAATAGATGCAAATAAAAATTCTATGGCTATACTTGAAGCCAATCAATTACAAATACCTATCGTATCTTTGGTGGATTCTAATATTTCGAACAGATTACAAAAATTAATAACTTATCCCATTCCAGTAAATGATGATTCTATACAGTTTGTATATCTATTTTGTAATTTGATTACGAAAACAGTCATTCTTTCACAAAGTGCTTGGCCGCTCTCGCGAAAACCCTTAAGTCGGGGCCGCAGGCCCTAGCAAAAAAAAAAATATATAGATTTTTTTTTCGGATTGAAAATTGGGAAAAAGAACCTTGAAACTCTTTCTAAAACTTTTTTATCAACAGATTCTACTTAATTCATCTACACTAATAACGACTTTTTCTCTATTTCTGTCATATATCGTAGTCACGCCCTTAATGATAGGTTCTTCTAAAGACTTCTTATGTCATTTTCATTTGGGTCTAATTTGGATTTGTTTATTGTTTTCTTTTCTTTCCGAACGTTTTCTCCAGAATGATTTTGAAGATGGTACACTCGAATTGTATTGTTCAAGCGGCTATTGTTTGCAAAAAATATTACTTTCTAAATTGGTAGGTCATTGGGTTCTTCAAATAAGTGGTATTTTTGGTACTTTTCCAGTGGTACAACCTCTATACCAATTTGATCAACTCAAAATGAATTGGTTCACCCTTATTATAGGAAGTCTGATATTTACTCTTATGTGTGGTATTCATCCTTGTTTGGCTCTCGGAATAATATCTCATAGTTGGAACAGTTTGCAAAATCTTACCACTTTACCCACTCTATTACCCTTAATTATTTTCTGCGCCTCTACCGAAACAGAATGGTTTCATGTTCTTTTATTAATGGGGTATTTACTTTTGTTTTTATTTCTTTATCCTATTTTGGTTTCGATCATTTCACAAAAGTTGATAAGCCAATAGAATTGATTGCCTTTGCGGGTATACCGGCTCACTCATCGTAAATATTGTGGAGCAAACAAAAAAAGAATATATATATATTCTTTTCCTTCTGTATTTATTTCCTATACTAAACTCCTGTACACCGCTTAATTCTGGCAGAAAGAGAAAGCAGGGATTTGGTGAAGTTTGAGTGAGGAAACTATTTCCAGGTGGCCCAGATGGGAATGATCCAGCTTAGCAGAGCACAAAGCTTCTTTTTTTCCGCATTATAGATGTCTTGGGAAGGCCTGTTAATAAAGCGCTTCGAAGCGCAGGGCTCAGCGAAGAAAATTTGTTGTTTCCTTGCTGGGCTGGCTCTTCTTCGGCAGGTTTCCACGAAGCAAGGAGCGAATCAAACAGAAAAAAAAGCTGTCGAATTTTAATAATTAGCACGAAATGATCCATATTTTTTTTCTAGCCGGGCCATTGATGGACTATTATTTCATAATAAAACGTTAGAAAATCCCTATGTATTTCGAAATACTACGACCTTCTTTGATCATGTCATGCTCTTTTCGCTATGCACGAATTCTCATCGGATTTTGTTGGTTCTTAGCAGCAATGGTTATTTATTTAAGTATCTGGGTAGCACCATCCGATTTTCAACAAGGTGAAAATTATCGCATTATCTATGTGCATGTTCCAGCTGCTTGGATGAGTTTACTCATTTATATCGCAATGGCTATCAGCAGTGTGTTATTCTTATTAACAAAACATCCGCTTTTTCGGTTATTTTCCAAAAGCGGCGCCAAAATAGGTGCTTTGTTTACATTGTTTACCCTATTAACCGGGGGTTTTTGGGGTAAACCTATGTGGGGTACCTTTTGGGTGTGGGACGCTCGTCTAACCTCTGTATTAATCTCGTTCTTTATTTATTTAGGTGTACTGCGTTTTCAACAGTTTTCCGCGGACGTCGCTTCTATTTTTATCCGTATAGGGTCAATCAATATACCAATAATTAAATTTTCTGTAAACTGGTGGAATACATTGCATCAACCTTCCAGCATTAGCCAATTTGGTACTTCAATACATATTTCTATGCTCATTCCAATCCTGTTAATCCCTATTAGCTTCCTTTGTTTAAGTGGGATTTTTTTTATTTTGGAAACACGTCAAATTATTTTATCTTTTTCTAGTTTTTCCGTAGAGAGTCAAATAAATCCGCAAAACAACAATAGAAAACAGGTTTTTTTTTATACGAACGATGGATCAAGCAAAAGCACCTAAGGAAAGGTGGACTTTTATTATTGGGTTTAAGCAAGTTGTTTAAGGCTTTAGGAGAAGCAAAGCGACGCTCTGCGTTAAAAAACGCAAAAAAATCTATTTTTTTTGCCAATTATAAGCAAAATTTACTGAAATGTATAATGAATTGGGCCATTATTTTTTAGTACTGAGTATTTTTGTTGCATTAACTTACAATAAAAGACCTGCGGCTATTTCACTTTATTTTCTTTTCTTTACTATTTCCTTCTTCGGTATTTCGTTTTGCTATATTTCCTCTGATTTTTTCAATTACAATGTATTTACCAACTCAAATGCTAATGCGCCTTTATTTTATAAAATATCAGGAACATGGTCTAATCATGAGGGCAGTTTGTTATTATGGTGTTGGATCTTAAGTTTCTATGGATTTTTTTTGGGTTATCGGGTTCGACCCTGCAATGTCTCAAAACGAGGGCGCAGCAAAAATCTATTTTTTTTCCGCAGACCGCTCGTGGCTTTTCGCTCTGCTTCCTTCATAAAAAAAGAGAATAAACAATTCAGACATCATTTGTTGCAGAACCTGTTTGGCACCATAAATCATAAAAGCTCCCTCGAGAGCCAATCCAAAGCGGCGCCCTCAGGTATCGTCCAAGAGCCCTCGGATAGAAGGTTAGAAGATAGTGCAAATGCAGAAGAAAATAAAAGGCCCGTAAGGCTTAAAAAATGGAAAGAGTTGAAAAAAAAAAAATCTAGATTTTTTTTTTTGCTTTACGCTTTATGTAACAATTTAGATTCTTTATTTTTGGCACAAAATGCAAATAATAAAGTTTCCTTTATTGATGAACGGCGAATTTATATGGGCATTGCTTTCTTCTTTTCGATTTTCTTATTAGCAAGTTCCAATCCTTTTGTTCGAATTTCATTTGTTTGTACCAAATCACTTGCAGAATTAAATCCTGTTTTACAAGATCCTATATTAGCTATACATCCTCCCTGCATTTATGCAGGATATGTCGCCAGTGCTATCGGTTTTTGCTCATGTCCAGCCAAAATAATGAATGGTATCTCTGCACTCTATTTGCCGATGCGAAGAGAAAGCAAGGCCGAAATTTTTGATGCTTTCTTTCGCATAACAAATGAGCTGATTACCCAGGAGAATGCAAAGAAAATTCTAAAAAATATATTTGAAAATACCTGTTCTCTTCATCCCAGTTTTGCTTTCATCTCGCTACGCAATAGAAGCCTACTCGGGCTTCGGCACTTGGTGTCGCCCTCTCCGCCCCGGTCAAAAGAGCGGCTGAATCTTACAGAGAGCCAGTGGACGAAGCGTGTTGTTCGTAAAGCGAATACTGCGTTTTTGTATTTCGGTTGGATCCGTAGCGCGAATAAAGTGGTCTCTGGCCCACAATACCATGGGTGGAAACAAATTCAAATTTGGATCTTGACATGCTGGTGTTTTTTGACTGTAGGCATATTACTAGGAAGTTGGTGGGCTTATCATGAATTAGGGTGGGGGGGTTGGTGGTTTTGGGATCCTGTAGAAAATGCTTCTTTTATGCCTTGGCTATTAGCTACAGCTTGTATTCATTCAGTAATTTTCCCTAAATTGAATTATTGGACTTTGTTTCTCAATATGGTCACTTTTCTATGTCGTGTTTTAGGAACTTTTTTCGTACGTCCTGGATTGCTAACTTCCGTTCATAGTTTTGCTACAGATTCTACACGAGGAATCTTTTTATGGTTTTTTTTCCTCAACATTACTATCATATCTCTGATGTTTTTTTCTCAAATGAAGCGGCAATCAAGTACTAGGCTAGTTGGTGCATTATTTGATTTATCATTGAATCAAAGCCTGAGGGCCCCAAAACCCGTAAACCAGATCTTATGGTATTCGCGGCGAAGCACTCTATTCGTGCACTGGCGTCAATCTACTCGTTTATTAAAGCTGATGGAGGACGAAGAAGGCCATGACAAACTAATTGTATACAAAACAAGGAAGATACATAAAGAAAAAAAGCTCTTTTTCTCAGGCCAGAGAGAGAAAAAGCTAGCACCATTTCGAATCCACACGGTGAAACCTTTGGCTTTTTTGTCATTTGTTATGCGAAGGCTCCGCGCCTTCCAGGAACTATGGCTACGGAGGTAGCGTACCGGGGGCGCAAAGCCTTCGCCAAAGGCCGAGGAAGAGAAGCCTTCGGCCCTGCCAATGAATCATTTTTTTGTTTCCATTTTGAGTTTTTCTATCTCGTATTCTCTTTTTCTTCGAAGCAAAATCCTAAAAACAAATAGAGCAGATGGTCCAACTACAGAATTTTTTTTTTCTTCTTATGTTTCTGGTTGTGCTTTGTGGTACGGCAGCACCCATACTATTTCAATGGTTGGTAAGTAGAGATGTTCCCACAGGTGCTCCTTTTTCTCATGGTACTATAATACCTATTTTTACCTCTTTATTATCGCTTTCAGTTCATGTACATTCCAGGGGATTCATACGCTCTATGGAGAAAACAGAAAGGATAGTTTTGGTAAGAGCAAAACCCATTTTATTACTTAACATAATTGAAAAAAGCTCCCCAAAAACTAGAGCTAAAAATGCATTTTTTTTCTTTTTTCTCTTTCTTTTTAATTTCTCCATTTTCAAATTTATGGGAGACTTGTCATATTCAGAATCTTTCTGTGGTGTGCTTTGTTTTTCATTATCTTGTACCTTTCTTTTATCATTTAAATATAGGCGCGATACGTGGGCAAACGAGGAGCGTGGGCTTGGAATGGAAGAGAAGGGAAAACCGCGTAGGCGGGCACAGAGAAGAAAGCGCCAAGCGCTTTGTTGGCCTAGCGGAAAAAAGAAACAAAGAAATAAAAAGAAAGAAAATTTTTCCTTTTTATTTCTTTCAAATAAATCAAAAATATTTTTGATTTATTTGCTGCAATTTTCAAAAACCTTCGGCTTCAACGAAAAAGCCAAAATTTTGGCTTTTTATTCTCTGCTTGCTTCTTCGCAAGCTTATTCTCTCGTCCTTGAAAATATTTGGAATAGATTTTTTATTGTTCGCGCCTCACCAAAAAGACTGATGGATGTTGGTCATGACTTTCGAAAAGTTCCCATGACTATGAAAATTTCACATGGAGGAGTTTGCATCTTTATTATGGGTGTTATTCTGTCGTGCGACCCGGCAGCTTATGCGCGACCATCTCGTGTTTAAGCTCACGCCATATGGGCGTGAACTCTGGTTGAATTCGGGTTCTAAATCCCGCCGCTGAGATGCTCAGTCGACTCTTGAACCTTGATAGGAAGACGGCTTCTTCCCAAATTAGTGCAAAAGGTTCAAGGACTTAGGATGAACTTAATGTGAATGGGTATAAGCTTCGCTGCTCAAAAACACCCAGTATTGACCACACTGAGAGACTTGCCAATAGCAAAAAAGGCCGCGGGTGACGCTAGTTGGCGAAATGGCGTTAAGCATTCCTGGCAATACGGAAAGAGAGGTCGTGATGATATCATCTACGTTCGTACTGTCCCTTGCGGAGTAAATCTCACATCCAAAAATCTAACCAGGGAACGGAATAATTCCCATTAAGTTCCAGTAAAACTGGCAGGCCAGCCGGGCCGTAAGCTAGTGGGAACAGGATTCTTCCGGCAAGACAAGACCTTTGGGGCAAACGCTCACTTTGCTCGCGTCAGTGAAAGAGATCCCGAAGAAAAGGCCGACGCGGGGACTCAGGGCGCAGCATAACGAATGGTGAAGAGTTCATATAAGCAGAATAAACGGGAAAAAAGAATTTTTAGGCGAATGCCATGTAAATTTCCGCTTCATTATTTATTATTCGGTCTTCAGGCTCCCCTTGAGAAGAGCCGTATGAGGCCGTAAGCTCACGTACGGTTCGGAAGCCAAGCCCCTGCAGTGATGCTGTGGCTTAGGTTAACCAACACAAAAAAGAGACAGTTTACTCAATTATTGCCTTTAGGTTCTGAACTACATATAGGAAGAGAGCATTGTTGTTTGCGAGGTATTGATCAATTACATGGACCCACCTTTCATTCCATTTGTGGTAATTTGATTATTTATAAACCGTCCTTAAAAAATCCATTCATTTTTGATTATGATGAATCATTTCGTGCCATAATCGACTTGTTGCCAATTGCTGCGCTTTCGTACCAGAATGAAAAAGTTGAAAAAAAATATATATATTTTTTTTCAACTTTTTTCCATGGTGACAGATCATGGAGAAATCGCGAACATCATAGTTTCCCACTTTGGTTGGCTGTGTTCCCAGAAAAAAGATTTTCTTTTTCTAATCAAGAAACAAGCACTACCAAAGTGGCTATACATAGTAATCTTTTTACGGATCTATATGCTTTAATTGGAACTGGAAGTTTCGAAACAGGCTGGTATATTACCATAATGAAACTACCTTTCATTTTCTGTATTTGGATAGGCTTCATTTTGGCTTCATTGGGAGGCTTGCGTAGTTTTCTACGTCAGCTGGCTTTATATAGATTGGATCGGAATTGAAAAAAAAAAATATATATATATTTTGTAGAAAATGCAAAATTACATAAATCTGGAGTAAAAGGATTCGAACCTTTGCCTGTCGGTATCAAAAACCGAAGCCTTTCCACTTGGCTATACTCCAAAAAATCTACCTACGGCCTGTTTTTCAAAGCTTGTAAAGTGCTATGCACCCACCTAAAACAAAAACAAAATAACTTCCCACTCTGCCAATGGCTCATAACAGACCAACGTAGGGGCGGTTAATTTGCTTATGTTCTCCTACAATATACAATATTTTTTGATAATCGAATTATTCATCTATATCGTGAAGGAAGGACCTATAACTTTAAGCCTGAGCTATTCTTCTATGCATACATAGTAAATAAATAGAGCACATAATAGTTTCTAATCTGATTTATGAATTGAGCACACTTCTTATGAATAAACATAGATTCTTTTTTCGCCAATCAAGCAGCATGGCTTCTCTTCCAATTTTCAAAAACAGTTTGATCACGACTCGTGTTCGATCCGCAGAGCGAGGGTACAAATACTATGCGAGGTTCAAGACCCATTGATTTACAAATTTATGATATAATACTAAATTTCCTAATAGTAGTTATACCTTTTTTTTGTCAAATGTCGTTTGTTCCAAAGATGTCTATGAATTTAGGTGAGGGCCGCAGCCATAAATCTTTAATAAAAAAATTCAAAACATCAGAGGGATTTCTATTTCTAGATCAAGCAATCTGGTTACACTTAATCTTGATATGGGTCTTGAACCTAACCACTCGAATTACTAAGCCTGTTTTTTTTTGAGGCGTTAGATACACAAAAATAACCGCGGTGATTAGAGGATGGTGCGATCACTGCGGTCCCTTCCGCACAAATAGGTTGGGATTAGAAAATGCATGTCATATTAATATCAAATATATCACAATGATATATTTAAGAAATAATAATGCTAAACAAATAGTTGTTTCTGGAGCCTCGTAACTTCCGCTGGTAATAATCATAATCTAAGGAAAGATAAGTTTCGGAAAATTCTCGTCATAGCCTTATGTTCTGCGATAAGGGCAGAAGAGTTTAGGGTTAGCTTTAAGCTTCTATTACCTAGGAAAAATCGTGGACTCATTATGTTATTTTATCGTCGTCACTTCATAATATTGTCCTACTTGGCGCTTACCGTGGATTGGGCACCTTTATTCTTCATTCCCATTTGGTTGACCTGCGCGTAAATTTGTGGTCACTTCGTGATTCGACTGCCATTAGTTGAATATGCCGGGTGCGGCTCGACAATCTACCATAGCTGGTGGCATACTATCTCAAGAAGCAGTATTAACTGGGAAACAGTAATTCTATAGTAGGCTAGCCGAACAACTAAAGGCCTAGTGATCGCAGAACTTGAAGTTCCGACTTGTACGGATAGAGGGACTCGAACCCCCACAAACATTATGGTTACCAGAACCTAAACCTGGCATGTCTACCAATTCCATCATATCCGCCAAAATTTGATCAAATCTGTGGAAATTTTTTTTTTATTTTCTTTAGTTATTAGACTCTCTTAATGGCCTCAATACCATTTCAGATGGTAGCTCAAGGGCCCATGGATTGCCATATTTTTTATCGCCGATCGATAATCACAGTCACATGAATGGGTCAAAGGCCCTCTCGTCAAACTAGAATTGAACTTACACCATCATATTTGGCCTAACCCTGTAGGTTAGGTCGTGTTTTATGGTTTCTGAGTCGTGCCTATAGATAAAGTTATTTCTCATGGTTCGTCATTGTAAAAATAAACTAAACTAAATTTGCTTATTAATGATCCATAAGTCATATTGTTTTTTGCGTTTGCGGGTATACTATCTAAGCATCATATCTTTTTGACTGCGTCGAAAGAAAGAGGGCGAAGCGGTTCTTTGCTTTCACGCAGTGAACCACTAGTGCCGGTAGTCTATCTTGTAGGTCATTTGATTGGTATACTGACGATTTTATTATGTTATTTTCTATTGTCGTCTCTGTTCCATTGTGGTTGAGCGCGTGATGTACAAAAACATGCAAATTTTTGATTCATCCAATACTATACAGATTATGACATCTATATATTTCGGTCCAGTGCACCGTGGCGCGTTCTGCGACATGGCTCAGTGTCGCGCCTCGAGCTAAGCCACGGCACAATACGCGCTGTCCCGCCGAGTAAAAATCTCCTCAAGCTTTTCAGGGTACTGCCCTATTTTTCGGCTGCCAAGCACAGAGCCACCAGCTGAAGATCATTTCTTTTTCTTGAATGAATCATCATAAATAATGATTATATATTTTTTTTCATAAAGAGAATATCTTGTTTTTTGCTTGATTCTGCAAAAGAATTACACAACGTTAAGATCTGTAAAGGTTACATGCTATTTTGTTTTAAAAAAGGTTAACTAATTACCCTACTTACGGATGGAGAGGGATTCGAACCCCCGGTATTCTCAATACTTCGGTTTTCAAGACCAACTCTTTCAACCGCTCAGACATCCATCCTTATCTTAGTAAGATCATCGGCTCAAAGGAACCAATAATCAACCTACTATTAATTTGCTATGTAAATGGAGATTTGAGAAAAAAAAGCGGGAAGAAATAAAAAAAAATTTTAGGCGGATATAGATTAAAGGTAAATTATCTGCCTTCCAAGCAGGAGATATGGGTTCGATTCCCGTTATCCGCAGTGGTTAAAAAAACAAATGAAACTTCATATGCCTGCATCAAGATTCAAAACTTGTCGTCAAATTTCGGAAAATATTTGGCAGACCAAAAAACTTACTCAAAAACAAAAAGCCATTATTTTGAAGCTTCAAAAAAAAACAAATAAAAAACAATCTGACTTTTCCAAAGAATTACAGACTATACAAAAGTTGTCCCTTTTTTATGGAAAATTACCCATTAAAAAGATGCGAAGGTCTAAAACGCAGACTTATCTAGATAAAAAAAATAGTTTGTTATTCGATATAGAACGAAGATTAGACGTGATTCTGGTTCGTCTCAATTTCTGTTTGACTATTTTTCAAGCAAGGCAGCTAATAAGTCATAAAAAAATTTGTGTCAATTATAAAATGGTCAATATTCCTGGTTTTCAATTATCTAAGGGTGATCTTATATCTATTCAAGATAATTTTTTATATTTCATTAGATCAAAAATAAGACAAAATTTTCAGAGTAACCGAATATGGAGAATAAAACCTACTCATTTGGAGGTTAATTATAAAACACTAAAAGCCGTGGTATTATATGAACCTCAACAAATACAATTCCCTTATAGCATAGATCTAGACCTTCTTGATTAAAACAAGAACGTATGTAAATTATTTATTGGCAGAGCGATAACAGAGTTAATCTCTCGTAGATAGTGAAAAAAAGATATTCCGGGAATCTTTTGATTTTCTCGAACCATTTTTGGCTTTTTGCTATGGATATGAAGACAATACTACAATTGCGCAAAAAAATCAAGTAAAGCTCGTATGCCCAGGCAGACGGAGCATTCTTTTATGCTCTACGAGCTTCTTTCTTGGCCTTGTATTATCTTCTTGCGTCTCCAGGGCTAAAGATGGAAAAAGAAGCGGGGAATTAGTCCGCTTTGTAGTGTGGAGTGAAAAATACTTTTGTTTGCTGTGCCCTGGCTAGTTTTGTAACAGCTATAAGCAAGCCTAGTCTTATATCATATCGAATTGGCGAAGACTATGGCCTAGTGGGCGTCGCAGCTCCATTTCGGCGAAGCGCCTATTCGTTGCTTGATGGCGTCGTCACGGTTGCTTTGCCCTGCTCGGCCGGATCCAAATCGACCATAAAGCATCTAGGGTGGGGGAGGGCAGCGCGAACAAAAGCTATTGGGCTTCTGCGCGTCCTTTTCCCGCATCGGCAAGAAGAAAAGAAAGGTAGCCGGGAGGGAATAGATAGATGGTTAAAGCTTAATGCATAACAGCAAGCAAAATTGGGCCAAAGATCAAAAAAAATCTATCTATATTTTTGTTTTTTGTTGCGCCCCGCGGCCTGCCCCCTGGCCATGGCCCAATTTCGGTTAAAGGACTAGTTGCTTCTTATAAACTTGTATAATCAATGCGTAAAAAATGGTCAACTCTATTATACAATAAATAAGTAAACAAGCGACAATTTGACACCAGATATCTGGAGGTGTTGAAAAAGCTGCTGTAAAAATCGAAAGAACCATAAAAAAACGACGATTTTTTATGCAGCTTTTCACAAAAATCCCTTTTGATTCTAGCAAAAAGATCACAAGTACCTGTACTTGGGAGCATATTGATGAAATAAACAAAATACGAACAGTTAATAAAATATAGTCAAAAATCTTAGGTTGTAACTTTATTATAAGCAGATTAGTTGATGTTTTATTCAATTCATATAAAAAGTGCCAAACATTGGGAACTATCGCGACGAAGGTGACAAAGAAAAACGAAAAGAAGCAAAAACCACTTAAGTAAAAGAATTTGTTGTATTTTTTTCTTTGTTCTTCATAACAACTGGGAATCAAAAAACACCAGATTTGATAACTTGAAAAAAGAAATAAAAAATAAAAGCATGATATTAGAGAAATAGTAACATACGTGCTTAAGGCCTCCGTTAATCGTGTACAAATAAAACCTGAATAGGAGAGAATAAGAAAGGATTTCGCTGACAAAAAAAACAAATCTTCTGAAAACCAATAACACGTGAACCATGTTAAACTAAAGCAAATAAATATCCAAAAAAAACGAATTCTAACTTCTTTCAGAATAGTTTTAAATAAAAAATTCGTGATATTTCATTGTGTGTTGAACCTAACCTAATAGGAGCGAAAAAAACGTTGGGTTGGCTTTTACTGCGCCCGGCAAAGTGTGCAATCAATCGTAAGGCCCTACCAAGATTTTATTTTCATTTCATTAGTAGTTAAGGGTTCGCCTCTAGAATTTTACTACATTTAAGGGTACTCATTCATCATAATGCAATTACTATGTACTAAAACCGTATTACAGCCGAGCATTTCTATTTCATTGAGTAAAAGGCATGGCATAGAGCGCATATAGCCACGGGAATCTATGGCTAAATCATATTTTTTTTTGCTTCATGTATGACTTTTATTTCTGGTGCTATTCTTCCGCTGCGCGCTCTTTATTCGTCACACGAAGACAGCTTTTTTCTTTGTAGTTCACGAATGAATGAAGGTTAGTATTGTACTGCATTCTTAGCTCAGTTGGATAGAGCAACAACCTTCTAAGTTGAAGGTCACAGGTTCAAATCCTGTAGGATGCTTAAAGAAAATGCATAATGAATGAATCGATAATATATACCAACGGTACATGCATTTATCGATTAGTTCAAACCCATTAAAGGTTACATACCATACATACTACATACACGCGCGGATTGACCGATTTATAAATAAATAATTTTTTCTTTATTTTGGGGGAGAGTGGCCGAGTGGTTAAAAGCGACAGACTGTAAATCTGTTGAAGGTTTTCTACGTAGGTTCGAATCCTGCCTCTCCCATATACTCCGTATTTGAAGAATAGAGACGAAGCACTTGTTTTTGTGCTTATCCCTTCATGCAATTAAATAGGGTGGAACTTTCTCAGAAACATATTGAATGCTTTGGTATTCGAGCCCTCTCCGAACCGTACGAGATAGTCGCCCATCATACGGCTCTCTAATTCAACCTCTATTCGGATTTGCCTCTGTCGTTAGATTCTGGCTTGTTTTCCCAGTGACCGATCTCCAAGTGGCTTAAGTACCATAAAGCAACTTGCTTTTTCATTATGACGATCATGAGGAATTCTAGCAAGAGATAATAATATAAAAAAAATGCATTTTCATTATCTCCTCTGAGCTCGTTTTTAATACCCTGAACATGGTGCATTCTATTCTTAATCTGAATAGGATGAAGGAAGCACGAAGAGCAGTTACGCTGCGTTTTAGTCATCAAGCAAGTGATGCCATAGGATTCTTGATAGCAGAATTTATTCTGCAGTTTAGAACGTATGAAACGAATTTTAGATAGTCAAGGTAGGGCAGGGCTTTTGACAAGGACGCCACTAAGCTGGCATCGAAGACAGTATGGTTTTTAGTATATCCTCTTTTCGGTCTCATATTTTGCGTGGAGTACCTCTTCCACTCATAGATTGTTTCCATGCTCCCATCTGGGTGTCCGTGATACCGCAAAAAAAATATATATATATATATATTTTTTTTTTGCTTATGAAAGTAGGTCTTCAAAAAGGCGTTTTCCATTTTGGCTTCTCATTTTGCTTCGTCCGCATAGCAAATGGCAGCATGTAGATTCGTTTTGTGCTGAACTTCTTCCGATTACCGTGCTTCGTTCTATAGGGCTCCAGTTTTGGTTCCATCAATGGTCTCCTTTCGTCTGATATCGGTGTCATCGATTCGGGTCCTGCCGCCCCAATTGGACATAAAGCATTATTCACGAGTCCAGGTTGCCCACGATGTTTTGCAGATCTGAATAGGTTTCCCTAGCTTTGCGAAAGCGGAAAATCCAAGAGTCCATTAAAAGAGCGGCAGCGCCCTAAATTGCTTTTCTCTTTATTTTTGGACAAATCCTGTTTGAAACCCGTAGGGGCTTAGCTAGGAGACGTGGTTGAATATGGTCTGCTAAGGTACAGCAGACGGTTAGGCCCCTTCCCTTTTGTCGGCAGTTTTAGCGAAAAAAATCTTTTTACTACATACGGCTCAGGCGGGTACTATGGGCCCTCTGCCATCCACTTTGGTCAGCTGGACGAAAGTGGATTTCACCGGTGTTGCCTACAGTTTTTGGCTAATTTTAATTCAAGGCCATTTTGCGTTGAGATGTCGTTTAGTCTTTTGTCCCCATTACTTTGGGTAATCTGCTCCCTCGTGCAGGCTCTGTAATATCCGCCCGCAGGGTTTCTTTTTCTATTCTGGCCTCACCATAATTTATTGATGGCAGACTGAGAGCTTGACAGCGCGCACTCGTGTGCATTACCACAGGGAGTTCCTCGTGATTAACTGCAGGTCCAGTTTGACCGAAAGAGACTTTGATTTGCCAGAGCAGGGGCTCATCTCATACAAGAGCAGGCTAGCGTAGTGGTCTTGGGTTGTTCGAGCTAGAATCATTCGTTTGCTTCGTGAACCTTTAGGCTTTGTTCAAAAAAAAAGAGAAAATTGTTTTGCTATGCACCCTTCGCCGCTTTTTTTCATCACAATCAACCTTTTATTCGCTAAGCAAAAAAGTAGACCGCAGGTCAAACGTATTTTCTTTTCTGAACGCTGCCTGTGGTTCTTTGGGTGCTTTTGCGCTTTATAGGATAGCAAAAAAGCAAGTTGAAAGCCTAAAAGACATACTCTACCATCATGAGGTCTTCCTTGTTTCTTTTTCTAACTACGTCTCTAGAGCATGCTGCGGTTCCCACCCGTTTACACGGTGGTTGGGTAAGCTCTATGCCTGGCACGCGGAATAGGGTCTCGCGTGGTTTGCTATATGGCCGCTAGCGCAAAACTGCGGATAATTTCCATATGGCTAAACAATGACTGTAGGCGACGCGAACGGTCGCCCTAAATTCCACTGCGATAGTCCCACGAATTCGAAAAGTTATAACCAGAATGGCCAGCCCAATAGCGGATTCCGCAGCTGCCACCGTCAAAATAAATAAAGCAAATAATTGACCCATCATATCATCTAAATAAACCGAAAATACCAGAAAGTTTAAATCGACCGCAAGTAACATTAACTCAATTGACATTAACATAATAAGGATATTTTTTCTATTCAAGAAAATCCCCCAAATACCTGAAAGAAAAAGAATCATAGAAAATGTTAAATATTTTACTAGATCCATAATAAGAGTCTCTTTTTTGAAAGCCAACTCGGTTTCAAGCCAAGCACATGCCGATTCCTTAGCCAATAAGTACTGCTTTGCCCTTTTTTTTATGGCAAGGGCGATATAAACCAGAACAGGCACATAGAGGACAATGAAAAAGACCATCATTAGTAACCATTTAATTACTTACTGACTTTATCCGTGACACGGCCTCTACTAGCACCAGAAAAAAATATATATATATTTTTTTTTTGCTGCGCTCTCCGCGCTTATTTTCGCCCTACAGCACTATCTGAATCTTTAAATGATTATAAAGTTTTTTTAAAAAACAAAAAACAAAAAAACATATTTGATAATTATTAAACAAAATACTCTGAAAAGAATCAAGATCCAATTTCGTGTTATTTCATGGTGAACATAATCTGTCAGAATTTCTTCAATTCCCACATGAATATGCCAGAATAACAAAATGTTTAACAGAATCAAAGTAGAAACATTTGATATAAAAATGGTTGGGATTAGAGAAGCGGCAATCATTCTTTGAAGAAGCCAATGCCCCAAGGTTTCTCTATGAGCTTTCATTGCTTTTTACCTTTTTTTCGAGAGTAAAAGGAAACTGGCCTTTTTGGTCCGGCCCCTTCTTGTAGAAGCGTATGTGACAATTGTCCGTCATACGGCTCTGCCTATCTAAAAAGTATCCTGTCGGCCGAAATAATACTGGAACAGGTTGTAGGCTTGTCTTAGTTAAGCCTCCGCAAGATAAAGTAGACCCAATTCCGAGGCATCGCCGAGCTATCAGGGAAAAAAGTCTATATATATAGACTTTTTTTCGGGGTTATCGTATTTCGTGCCTATGAAAAATAGAATCGGATAATATTCAATACAGCTAAAAAAGTTGCACAGAATAACATAATAATTCCGGAAGTATATACTTTGGATAATTCTAAAAAAAAACCTAAATCCCACAATAAATGACGAATTCCATTACTCATATGATAGCACAAAGCCAATAAACTGAAATTGACTACGCTTGAGATCAACCAATAGAAATAGAAAGTGAAGAAAAAGGCGTACCGGTAAAGATAATAAGAAGTAAGGTTAAGATCGCCTATTTTCAAGAAGAGGATACTAGAAAAAACCATAATGGATAGAGTCAAACTTCGGTAGGAAGTTATGATTAACCCCTGCCTCCTAAGTGCTCTCCGAACCGTACGTGATAGTCTTCCATCATACGGCTCACTAACTCTCCTGATTGGAATTTAACTCATGGGAGACGGACTCCATTAACTGCGGCTCGTTGGGTGCCTGCCCTTCCCGGCTACTGATTGGATTATCAATGGCACTGGATGTATCATCATATATAATGTATTAACATCTTGATGTTAATAGGGCGCAACAAAAAATAGATATATTTGCCGTTTTCTTTTTTGAGTGTCGGAGAGTAAAACCTGCCAGACTAGGCAGGTGCATAGACCCCTTCGCCTTTCATCTAATCCGCAAGTTTCCTGTTTACACGGTTCTTTTAGGATCAGGCAGGTACTATGGGTCCTCTGACTTCCAACTCAAACCATAGTGTATGGTTGGATCTCGCCGATATCACCTGTGAGCTATAGCGCTTGAGATGTCGTTTAGTTCTCTGTCCCCGTTACTTTGGGTAATCTGCTTCCATGCGTAAAAATATATCTATCTTCTTCTCGTCCTTACCGTTCTTAGCCAACCAGCAGGCTGAAAGCATAACAGTGTTCGTTCGTGCGATTCCTCGCGTGCATTTTTTTCGCACTAGTTCACTGTAGGGTAGGCCGACCCGAAAAGAACTGCGATTCTGTTTTATCATCTCATGCTAAATGAAATCTATATATAAATATATATATAGATTTCATTTGGCAAGCGCCAGCGGACTCGCGGAGGATTATCGAGTAGGCCGAGAAACTAGCCGACAGCCGACGAATATCTCCTTTATCGCTGCCTCCGTGGCATGCTTCCCTTTTTCCGCTATTGGGTAAGCCCCGAGCCCCTCGGGCAGTAGTGCCTTTGTTGTAATCACAAGTAATCTAACGGCCACCCCTAAGAAAGCCCCAGAAATTCTGTGAAAAATAGAGAAGGTAGAAGTAAGCTGTGGCTTATAAATGGTAAGATGAGGTGATAAGGGTCGATTGATTTTCATGTTTTTAGTTGACTCTGATTCTGACTCAAGGTGACAGGATTTGAACCTATGGCCCTCTGTACCCAAAACAGATGCGCTACCAGACTGCGCTACACCTTGGCTGATGTTCCCTAATGAATATTTGATAAATGCTTAAATTGTTATTGAGCAACATACAAAAGGAACTAAAACTAATAAAAAAAATTCTATTTTTAACGCCACTGAAAAAAAGCACTACCATCTCGTTCAGTTTCTTTTTTGCTTGAAAATAGTTTTTTGGTGAACGTTTATGATCGTCTCAGCCCTTTAATGCTTGCTTGAGGCCAGAAGGGCGAGTCGGTCATTGTCCGACTTATTTACAAAGCTTTATAATGCAATTACATGTAATTGCATTATAAAGTCAAGTATTCAACATAATATATTATTAATCTTTTAGTTTCGTTATTAATTAAGTAATTCCATGGGAATAGCCATGAATAATCATAGATAGAGACGAAGGCCCAAATCCAAAATTGCGCGATTAATCTTGCGGCCCAAACTTGCGGCCCAAAAATGGAATTATTATCAAGACTGAAAAGAATAAAAGCCACACAGAACCGAAATGAGGCTTTCCTAGGTAATAGCTCTGACTCACTGTGAACGACTAGCAATGTCGGCAGAGCCTTAGAACAAAAAAAATGAATTTAGGAATTCGGATCGATAGCAACGAGGCGAAAAAATCCGCGGGGCTACCCTGCAACAAAGACCGTGCCGTGGTATTCCATAGAATATAGCATACTTAGAATCTGCAATCACTACGTAATTCCATGATGCGAAAGAAGCATAGCAAGTTTATTGGACCAAAGGTTCTACATAGTGAATGCATTTTGGTTTATGGGTAGTAAACCTTAGTATGATGATGATTTAGTTAGTGATACGCAGAGGTTTTCTATTGGAAGTTTGGCAGGTTCAGAACCTACTTCTGTGTAAAAAATCATACTCAAAAAAAAGAGTTTGATCCTGGCTCAGAATGAACGCTAGCGATATGCTTAACACATGCAAGTTGAACGTTGTTTTCGAATCAGAATGAGAACAAAGTAGCGAACGGGTGCGTAACACGTGGGAATCTGCCAAACAGTTTGGGCCAAATCCCGAATGAATAAAAGCTAAAAAGCGCTGTTTGATGAGCCCACGTAGTATTAGGTAGTTGGTTAGGTAAAAGCTGACCAAGCCTACGATGCTTAGCTGGTCTTTTCGGATGATCAGCCACACTGGGACTGAGACACGGCCCAGACTCCTACGGGAGGCAGCAGTGGGGAATCTTGGACAATGGGCGAAAGCCTGATCCGGCAATATGGCGTGAGTGAAGAAGGGCAACGCAGCTTGTAAAGCTCTTTCATCGAGTGTGCGATTGTGACAAGACTCGAATAAGAAGCCCCGGCTAACTCCGTGCCAGCAGCCGCGGTAAGACGGGGGGGGCTAGTGTTATTCGGAATGACTAGGCGTAAAGGGCACGTAGGCGGTGAATCCGGCTGAAAGTGAAAGTCGCCAGCTCAACTGGCGGAATGCTTTCAAAACCAATTCACTTGAGTAAGATAGAGGATAGTGGAATTTCGTGTGTAGAGATAAAATTCACAGATATACGAAGGAACACCAAAAGCGAAGGCAGCTTTCTGGGTCTCTACTGACGCTAAGGTGCGAAAGCATAGGGAGCAAACAGGATTAGATACCCTGGTAGTCTATGCCGTAAACGATGAGTGTTCGTCCTTGGTCTGCGCTGTATGCAAAACGGCTGATCAGGGGCCCAGCTAACGCGTTAAACACTCCGCCTGGGGAGTACGGCCGCAAGGCTGAAACTCAAAGGAATTGACGGGGGCCTGCACAAGCGGTGGAGCATGTGGTTTAATTCGATACAACGCGCAAAACCTTACCAGCCCTTGACATATGAATAAGTTTGCTTGTCCTTAATGGGACGGTACGAAAATTTCTACAGGTGCTGCATGGCTGTCGTCAGCTCGTGTCGTGAGATGTTGGGTTAAGTCCTATAACGAGCGCAACCCTCGTTTTGTGTTGCTAAGACATGCGTTTTGGGGTCGATTCTCGATCATTTGAGACTGATAGAGACCACGCGAAGAATGTCACGACGCCGTCTGGCTACGATCACACGGTTGATTCGACGAGCACAGCTCTCCTAGCGTGGCACACAAAACAATGTGGCACCCAGTCTTTGGAAACAGAATTGACAATCCATGCCATGGACTGCACTCACAAGAAACTGCCAGTGATATACTGGAGGAAGGTGGGGATGACGTCAAGTCCGCATGGCCCTTATGGGCTGGGCTACACACGTGCTACAATGGCAATTACAATAGGAAGCGAGGCTTGAAGGCGGAGCGAATCCAGAAAGATAGCCTTAGTTCGGATTGTTCTCTGCAACTCGAGAACATGAAGTTGGAATCGCTAGTAATCGCGGATCAGCATGCCGCGGTGAATATGTACTCAGGCCCTGTACACACCGCCCGTCACACCATGGGAATTGGCTTCGCCCGAAGCATCAAACCAAGGATCACCCATTCTTTCAGTGTTCTACGCCGTTGGTGAGTGTGGTCTACCAGAGGAATTGGTGGTCTGATGTGGGATACCAAGGTGGGGCCTTTGACTGAGGTGAAGTCGTAACAAGGTAGCCGTAGGGGAACCTGTGGCTGGATTGACTCCTTTTTTTCGACAAGAGAGAGAAAAAAAAAAGACTCCAAAAAAGAAACATCTATCTAGTTTCTGTCGTTCGGTTCTGTTTGATAGTAACACATTGATAGTAACACAAAAAAGCAAAAAAAAAGAGTAGATACGCCCTGTGCTCTTCATCCTCTGGACCAGGATTGCATGGCCCGAAGCAGCATAATGCAATAGTAGCAAAGACTTGAGTGAATTTTTGGTCTATGTCAGTTAGTGAGAGCCTACCCCGCAGCCTTTCCAATTATGCCTGTGAATGCCCCTACTATTACACAATAACGGCTTCAGTCGCTATTATGAATATCACGTTGGCGCAGGGCGCTCTAATAATCTACTCCGTTTGAACTTCATACATAAACAGTTACTTCTATCGTTAAGCCCCATCGGGGCCAGGTCAAAGGGCGCATAAGGCGAATTATCATCCAACAGCCAGGGAAATGAGCGGCAGATTAGTAGAACAGCGGATTAATAATTCGCATGTCGGAATAGTTTAGTCGGTTAGAACAGCGGGATCATAATTCGCACACGGGGGTTCAAATCCCTCTTCCGATAGGAACTTTCGGATAAGAATTGAACCTACGGGTACGGGAGGCAAAAAAAAGATATATATATCGTTTTTTTGATGGTCACTAACCTTATCCTAAATCTCCTTCTTCTAGGATAGAACACGGTAAAGAAAGATTTACCATGGATAACTAGAAATGCAACATAATCAATGAATCATCATAGATAATTCATTAAAATACATAGAGACTCAAATTGTATAGATTTTAACCTCAAATTGCATAGATTTTAACGGCGGCATCACCGGCGGCAATCTGATGTAGCCGACGCGTGGCCTGCGGCATCCATTATTTATGTGGGGCTCTCCTTAAGGGGCGCTTCTCAGCTTGGTAAGAAATCGAAATAAAGTCAAGTTAGAGAGCCCTGTGATTATTATCGCCGAAGAGCACCTGTGTATTCGGCTAAAGCCCTTGTTGACTCTATTCATCAATCGCTACGCGCTTCCGGGCACTATGGTAAGACATGAAAACACCCGATCCCATTCCGACCTCGAAATGTGAAATCGTCTTACGCTATATGTACTGATTTATCAATTTCGGGAGACATGGTCCAGGCCCGGACAACGTCCAATTTCAATTATTCTAAAACGCTAAACAAAGTGATCAACAATCAATCGCGGGGCCGAAGGTTCTAGGGGACTAAGCTCGGCAAATAGTACTATGCAACACTCGGCGCCCAAGGATCCATCATCATACAGACTCGCAACCAAAAAATCACATATTTCTAATAAAGAACTCTACTTGGGGCGGGCGGGGAACTGCTGCGCAAAAAGAAATATTTTGCGGCGCCGTTGAAGAAAACCTTATTATGTGCGCGGGATAGAGTAATTGGTAACTCGTCAGGCTCATAATCTGAATGTTGTGTAGGTTCGAATCCTACTCCCGCCAAATAGTCTAAGTGGTTTTTGTGGAACAGCGGGATTTATACAAAAAGCAGCAGTGCATCCATAACTTGGTTATTTCTGCGCGTTCTTGATCTATTTTTCGGTCAGAAAAATATTGAAATAAATAAATAAATAAATAAATAAATAAATAAAGGTGTGATAAGACAAATACTCATTCTATTGTGTCTAGGCAAAAGGAACCCTGTATTCTGCTTGTGATGCGAATGATGCGATATGGAAATAAAAGATACGTATTCTATTGATGATCTGAAATAGTCATTTACGGGATAATGAAGGGGTGAATCGATCCAGTTATTTTAGTGGCCTGGATTTTCGTATGCCTCTTTTTTCATCAGATGTTCTTTATTTTTTTCTTTTTTGAAAAAATATGCACAAAATGCATAAACCTTCGTCGTCAAGCCTAAATGCACCCGCTCCAGTAAATGACCCGACTAGAAGGCAAGCCCGGCATTCTGAAGTATGAATAGAAGTCTCATTGGCGAATATTCTGGTAAT